AATAAAAAGGGTTTCTTAGTATCGCCATTTTCAAAAATAGATGGAAAAAAATTGCGTCCAATAGGATTTGAACCTATACCAAAGGTTTAGAAGACCTCTGTCCTATCCATTAGACAATGGACGCTTTTCATTCCTATTTTTTTTTTTCTTTTGCATTCTCCTTACTTTTGGATAAAAAAGGATTGCATGGAAAATAGTTTAGGTAATAAAAAAAAAAGAATATATATCCAAACGGATGATACATGTAGAATAAGGAATATGCAGCGGGTAGCGGGAATCGAACCCGCATCGTTAGCTTGGAAGGCTAGGGGTTATAGTCGACGTTAATTGATCATTTTAAATGTCTCTAATTCAAAACCGAACATGAAATTTTGGTTTCATTCGGCTCCTTTATGGAAGATCAATGTATTAAAAATTAGATCATAACATCTATGTCAGCTTTTATTTTTATTGTTGAATGCATCCAAAGCGAGTAGCTTTTTAGATGATCCCTCTAGAGTAAGGGATTATACCAAATCTGTCTAATCTAGTTACTTCGTTCCATATTTCCATTCGAGGGATCCTGAGGAAAAGAATTTGGTTTCCACCGAGCTAAAACAATAAATAGGCTAACGGTTCTAGTAAACCAAAATCATCGTTTTCTAGCTATTTGGCTTCAATCTTCCCTTTACAACACAAAAATTGAAGATCTAGTTACGATTGGAAATACACTTTTGTTTTGTATTTTCATCCATAGATCCTTTACTTATACTCATTCAATTGGAAGATTTGATCCAATTGAAATAATAAAAAATTATGCTTCGCGATTCTATAATCCCATTTTGTATTCAATTTCGAATTGATCCTTGGATATAAATCGTGAGAATGTATAGTCTTCCTCAAGTATGCTATTGAGGAAAAAAGGATTAAACCTTTTAAATTAAATTTAAGAAATAAAGTTTTTTTGATCTTGATCGGAATATTAAAAAACCGAAAGATCCCTTAACTATTTAAGTTATTAATCGAACGAATCACACTTTTACCACTAAACTATACCCGCTACATATCTCCATTATTATATATGAATGAACCTTTTGTCGAACAAAGGAATGAGATACAATTAAGATAGCAGCAGACTCATGAAAATTCTAGTGTTGGCACTTCGTCCCGCTGGAGGTACTTGAAAAAAAATAGGCGAAGAATAGAAAGCAGCTTATTTAAATAAAACTTGACTTGATCCTAATTCATAATCATAATAATATATAATAATATATATATATACAATATATAATAAAAATATAATATAATAAAAATATACAATATATAATAAAATATATACAATATATAATAAAATTAAATATATATATTATATATAATTTAATATATTTATATTAAATATTAAATAAAATATTTAAATTAAATAAAATGAAATGTGAAATGAAAAATTTGTCATTTGCTGGAAGTCCTTACTGACATTTCGAATCCAGGGGTTTATTAAAACTGGACCATAAAAATGATGAATTCCACATTTCTTTTTTCGTTTTCAACTTCCCCTTCAATTGCCAGATCCTATGAATTTGAATTCGGATCAATTGGATTTCAAATAAAATAAAGCTTGTCCCTTGAACAAGTAAATGAATTATGTTATAACATATGTATGTTTCGTTTTTGATATAATATTACTAATTATTAGTATAGTATTAATAAGAATAGTATTAATAATACTAACTACTAAGAAATGGCACTTCTATCATAGGACTGGGGATAGACATTTTCTTTGTTGCTTCAATAACAACCAATTATGTATGATTTGATATCAAATCATACATAATTGAATTGTTTGATCTATGAAATGATTTATCAGAACAAAAAAAGAAATAATGTAATGGCCCGGCCAGTACTTGACCAGGCCGGGGGAATGAACCTTTTTTACAAAATCAAAGAAATGAAGTAAGGGATTCTGTCTATATCTATTCTATTGGCGATAAGATCTCTGTTTCGAATCATTATCTAAATTGAATTACTGATCAAATTCGTAGATATCTTCTCGATTTTAATATATAATTTCTATTATTTTTATATTATTATCGTTACTTTATCTATCTTCTAATAAATTATTACTAATAAATATAAATAATTAAAAAAAGAAAACGAGGTTTTTTTTTTAATCTTTTTATCACAAAAAAAAAATTGAAATTTTGAATTAGGAGAGATGGCTGAGTGGACTAAAGCGGCAGATTGCTAATCCGTTGTACAAGTTATTTGTACCGAGGGTTCGAATCCCTCTCTCTCCGTTACCTCTGATCACTTTAGACTTTCTAATTTGAAAAATTTGATCCTTTTATTTTTTCATCATAGGTAAATGTATGGAATATATAAAAAAAAAAATAAGGAAAACTCAACATTTTTTATTCTTCACGTCCAGGATTACGGCCCGGATCGTTAGATAAGAATCCGAAGATGAAGAGAGAAACAAAAAATATCACTACTGTGTAAACGAAGAGTTTGAGAGTAAGCATTACACAATCTCCAAGATTATTTTTTTTGGAAAAAAGAAATAGATTGCCTATTTTTTATCACATACGTTATTTTGGCATAACACCTCCAAAATGAAGTCTTTTCTTGAATCTTGAAAAAAAAAAGTAATTTTCAACAAATTTCTTTCTACTTTGTAATAAGAAAAGAAAAGTTTTGATTCCTTCATTATCAAAAATGTTTGGCCATATCCGTTATTGGATATTGTGGGTTCTTAGAAAGTCCTTGTTTACTGGAATGTCAGAACGAGGAAATAAGTTGATCCAAATTTATCACCGTGGTTATTCAATTCAATATACAAGAATTTCTATTTTTGAATCGGGGATTTCTAATGTAAAACTTATCTGATCTTATCAATTTTTATTTTCGAATTTTTTTTTTCGAATAAATCATGAATTTTGCAGAGTATTAAAAATTTTATCGAAAACTTACAGCAGCTTGCCAAACAAAAGCTAATAGAAAAAATAGTACAGGTATGACAGGCATAACATCTACGATTGGGTTGAAAAAGGCATAAGCCTCGGGCAATTTAGCGAAGAAAAAACTACTCGAATAAAGGATGGAATTAAGACAGATACAGATTAAACTAAAGATATTAAGCATAACAAACATTTCATTCTTGTAGATTAGAAAATTTGATTTTGGTTGAGTTCTTTTTATGAAGGAAAAATGAAAAGACGGGTCTTCTTTTTCTTCGAACTCTTCCAAATCAAAAATCTTTCCTTTCATTCTCAAATGAGAATACAAGGAATTATAGTTTCGTACAATATATTAATTGAATTTTATGTAATGATCAATAATTTTTTGTGATTCTATATTTACATGTGTTGAATCCTAGCAACAATGTATTTGGGCTGGGATTGACGAATGACCAATACCAATATTAGTTTTTATTAATGTCGAATAAAAACCTAAATGGGGCGTGGCCAAGCGGTAAGGCAACGGGTTTTGGTCCCGCTATTCGGAGGTTCGAATCCTTCCGTCCCAGATCGTCTCCATCAGAAACGAAGGATTTTTCTCTTTAACAATTTTCTGTTTAATCTTCCTTGGATATATATAATGTGTGACCCAACCCCTTCTTTGTTCTGAATTCAATGTACGGGTAGAAATAAAGATATTTCTTTGAATTAAGAATTCAAAGAAGAATTGGGGGGGTCATTCCCATTCAGAGTATGTTCATACTCATATTCATATTGAAGTTAGTTACTTAGGGAAACCTTGTGTTCCATACCCGTAAAATGGGAATTCGCACATGGTGCATTCTGAATTGAAATAGAAATCGGTCTGTATGCTGTATAATAGATATTATGAAAAAATTCGATTTTTCTTATTCTTGATTTTGATTCTCTCTTTCAGATGAAAGAAAGAATAACGATTTTTATCTTACACGAAACCTCTTCTATTCCATACTCACGAAAACAAAAAACGATTTGAATCTTCATTTTTGTGAGCACTTGGTACTTGAATAAGTGTGAAAAATATATATTATAGAGAGACTTCCGACCTTTTCAAGTCATCGGAATAGCTTACATTTGGTTAATAACTGATTTTGTTCCGGAATTGAAAATCCATCCGGGATTGAAAATCTATTGGATAATTCTATTAAGTAAAGGCCTTTACTTTTTAATTTATGTGTTCGGGGATGATCCTTTTTATTTTATGATTCATCATCCCGAACAATCTGTTGAAGATTAAGTAAGACTTAAGTAAACGCGTTTATTCGTCTTTTTTAGAAATCTGTTTCATTTGAGCCAATGACTATTCAGGATTCCCTATTGAATCAATTCCATACCGGTTCGAAATTTAATCAGAAGAATGTTATGGTAAAACTTCGTTTGAAACGATGTGGTAGAAAGCAACGTGCGACTTGAAGGACATGATTCGTTGTGGATTCTTACATCCACCATTTTCTATAAGAATGAAGATGCTCTTGAATCGACATAGTTTGTTCTGTTCTTGCTAGGAACCTAATTTGTGTTGGGTTGGTAAATAGGAATAGTACATAATGGAGCTCGACCAAAAAGTATTGATTCATTTATCGGGGGGAAGAGTCTAGGGTTAGTAACAATTAATAAGTTAGACCAACTTTGTAAATATATCCTCAATATCGAAATCGAAGGGTTAAAATTCGAACAAGTTTGAAATAAAATAAAAAAGTAAAATTTGTCCAAATTGGTAAAACTTTTTCTATTAAAATGAAAAGTGTATTATAATTAATCTTTCGTATTATTTATAGAAAGAAATAACAAAAAACAAAAGGTATGTTGCTGCCATTTTGAAAAGGAATAAAGATCACCGAAGTAATGTCTAAACCTAATGATTTTACAAAGTAAAGAGAAAGGATTCCGGAACAAGGAAACACTATTTTCAATTGTCTCAATAATTTTATTATAATGAAGAAGAAAAATAGATTCGAGACGAGACAAATAAAAGAGATTAGAGACGACTCAAGAAATGTCTAAAGAGTTACCTTCGCACTTTTTCAGAATTGCCCAACTTGAGTTATGAGTACGAATGTTATTTCTTTTTTTATGTATCTGTAAGTAAGAACAAAAAACGACTCAAATTATAGTCGACTTCATTATTTTATGGATCTATTTGCCATTATATACAGAATATATAGAAATATTAGAATCATTTTTTCTCGAGCCGTATGAGGAGAAAGCCTCCTATACGTTTCCAGGGGGGGGGGTATTATTTACCTACATCTATCCCAATGGGCGATCTATCGAATCGTTGCAATTGATGTTCGATCCCGAAGAGAAGGAAAAGATCTTCAAAAAGTGGGTTTTTACGATCCGATACAGAATCAAACTTATTTAAATGTTCCCGCCATTCGTTATTTCCTTGAAAAAGGTGCTCAACCTACAGGAACTGTTCATGATATTTTAAGGAAGACAGAATTATTTAAAGACCTTCATAAAGAAAAAAACAAATTTTTTTTTAATAAATAAAAAAGAAAAGGTAACTAGTATCTATTTTGGGCAATTAGTTACTCAAAATTTGTTCTTTTCTTGTTGTATTCATATTTTTTCTCTACCTTTTCCTTATTTTTTTTTTTCATCTAAATTTCTTATTTATGTTGTGCCAATCCAACACGAATTCTTATTTGATTTACTTAATACTTAAATACAATATTTAAGTATTAAGTAAATTGAATTTGTTTTCCATTCATATTGACAATGTTGTATCAAACAAATATAATTCGATCGTAGATAAGCGGATCTGTTTATTCCGACCCCTAATTGGTTTTTCCTTTACTTCAGGCAAATGATGGGTTTGCCAGATTTACTGTTATACATATACAAGATGTATTTTGTTAACGAAAATAAAAAATTTTGAGAAAAAGGGTGGTCCGTAAATTTGGATATTTCTATTGGGAATCCGTTGTTTTTTAATCCGATCCATTTTTTTTGCTATTTTGGTGTTTAAAATTGATCATAAAATCTTTCCTTTCTATTTTTTGTTAGTTCAATGTTTTGACGTAGTTGTACAGTGCAATTCAATTGATTTTTTTTATTTCGATCGTATCTATAAATCATATTTATCTGGGTTGCTAACTCAACGGTAGAGTACTCGGCTTTTAAGTGCGACTATGATCTTTTACACATTTGGATGAAGCAACGAATTCGTCCAGACTATTGGTAGAGTCTATAAAACTGCGACTGATCCTGAAAGGTAATGGATGGAAAAAACAGCATGTCGTAATAATAAGAAGAAAATGGAATTTCTTAATTTCTTATTAAATTCTTATTTTTTTTTAGGAGAATTTTGAGTCGATCCTTACCAGATCATTCCAAAATTTTGTTTTTATTTTAGGAGGAAGACAAAAAAATTCACATTTACAGTTGGGTTTAATGAATAAATGGATAGAGCCCTACGGCTACAATTCTGGTAAAAAAAACAACGAGCTTCCATTCTTAATTTGAATAATTACCCGATCTAATTAGACGTTAAAAAAAATTAGTGCCTGATGCGGGAAAAGGTTCTCCTGTGAGCGGTCCTTTGATTCTTTTTTTTTCTTTTTTAAAAAATCCTAACTATTCTCTATTATAGATTGGAAACGAATGTGTAGAAGAAACAGTATACTGACAAAAAGAATTTGTTCCAAAGTCAAAAGAGCGATCGGGTTGCAAAAATAAAAGATTTTTGAACCTCTAGTAATTATAACGAGGATAAACCCATTAGATAGAAGGGGAGAGGAAAAAGGTCTGTTGATTGGACTTTCTGTTTCCGGGGTATATATATATTTTTGTACATAATACATACCTTGTTCTGACCATATTGCACTATGTATTAATAACCCAAGAAATGCTCACTGTTTTTGTTTCAAGTAGAAAAAATGTAAGTCAATGGAAGAATTACAAGGATATTTAGAAAAGGATAGATCTTGGCAACAACACTTCCTATATCCGCTACTCTTTCAGGAATATATTTATGCATTTGCTCATAATCATGGGTTAAATGGTTCGATTTTTTACGAACTTGTGGAAGTTTTTGGTTATGACAATAAATCTAGTTTAGTACTTATAAAACGTTTAATTACTCAAATCTATCAACAAAATTATTTGATTTCTTTGGTTAATGATTCTAATCAAAATCCATTGGTTGAATACAACCACAATAATTTTTTTTTTTCTCATTTTCATTCTCAAACGATATCAGAAAGTTTTGGAATTATTGTAGAAATTCCATTCTTGTTGCGATTAGTATCTTATTTCAAAGAAAAAGAAATACCAAGATATCATAATTTACGATCAATTCATTCAATTTTTCCCTTTTTAGAGGACAAATTCTCATATTTAAATTATGTCTCAGATATACTAATACCTCATTCCATACATATGGAAATCTTGGTTCAAATTCTTCAATGCTGGGTTCAAGATGTTCCCTTTTTACATTTATTGCAGTTCTTTCTTCGCGAATATCATAATTTGAATAGTTTTCTCATTACTCAGAAGAAATCCATTTGCCTTTTTTCAAAAG